GCTAGTGTAGCTTAATGCAAAGCATAACACTGAAGATGTTAAGATGGGCCCTGAGAAGCTCCGCATGCACAAAGGCATGGTCCCGACCTTATTATTAGCTCTAACTCAACTTACACATGCAAGTCTCCGCAATCCTGTGAGTATGCCCTTAATCCCCTGCCCGGGGACGAGGAGCGGGTATCAGGCACAAGTTTTTTGCCCAAGACGCCTGGCCAAGCCACACCCCCAAGGGAATTCAGCAGTGATAAATATTGAGCCATAAGTGAAAACTTGACTCAGTCAGAGTTAAGAGGGCCGGTAAAACTCGTGCCAGCCACCGCGGTTAAACGAGAGGCCCTAGTTAATGATTGACGGCGTAAAGGGTGGTTAGGGGGTGTAATATAATAAAGCCGAATGGCCCTTTGGCTGTCATACGCTTCTAGGTGCCCGAAGCCCAGTATACGAAAGTAGCTTTAAGAAAGTCCACCTGACGCCACGAAAGCTGAGAAACAAACTGGGATTAGATACCCCACTATGCTCAGTCATAAACCTAGACGTCCTACTACAGCTAGACGTCCGCCCGGGTACTACGAGCGCTTGGCTTGAAACCCGAAGGACCTGACGGTGCCTCAGACCCCCCTAGAGGAGCCTGTTCTAGAACCGATAACCCCCGTTAAACCTCACCACTTCTAGCCACCCCAGCCTATATACCGCCGTCGTCAGCTTACCCTGTGAAGGTAATAAAAGTAAGCAAAATGGGCACAACCCAGAACGTCAGGTCGAGGTGTAGCGCACGAAGCGGGAAGAAATGGGCTACATTTTCTATAGTAGAATATTACGAATATGCAACATGAAATAGTGCTTGAAGGAGGATTTAGTAGTAAAAAGGAAGCAGAGTGTCCTTTTGAACCCGGCTCTGAGGCGCGTACACACCGCCCGTCACCCTCTCCTGTCAAATGCAATAAAGATACCTAATATTAAAGCGCTGACAAGGGGAGGCAAGTCGTAACATGGTAAGTGTACCGGAAGGTGCACTTGGATTAAATTCAGGGCGTGGCTGAGTTAGTTAAGCATCTCACTTACACCGAGAAGACATCCATGCAAATTGGATCACCCTGAGCCAACCAGCTAGCTTAATTACTTATATAATTCAACAATGTTCTTAACAAAACATAAATTAACAATACAAACTAAACCATTTTTTTACCTAAGTATGGGAGACAGAAAAGGTTCAACACAAAGCAATAGAAAAAGTACCGCAAGGGAAAGCTGAAAAAGAGATGAAACAGCTCATATAAGCGCCAAGAAACAAAGACTAAACCTTGTACCTTTTGCATCATGATTTAGCCAGCACCCTCAAGCAAAGAGCCCTTTAGTTTGAAACCCCGAAACCAGGTGAGCTACCCCGAGACCGCCTATGTTAATTTAGGGCTAACCCGTCTCTGTGGCAAAAGAGTGGGAAGAGCTCCGGGTAGAAGTGAAAAGCCTACCGAACCTGGTGATAGCTGGTTGCCTAGGAAGTGGATAGAAGTTCAGCCTCGCACACCCCAAATCGAAGAAAGTATTATTAAGATATTAGGGAAATATGTGAGAGTTAGTTAAAGGGGGTACAGCCCCTTTAATAAAGGATACAACCTTTACAGGAGGATAAAGATCATAATATATAAGATATACTGTTCTAGTGGGCTTGAAAGCAGCCACCTAAAGGGAAAGCGTTACAGCTCGGACAGAAGGAAATTTATTATACTGATAAACAATCTTAATCCCCTAATTGTACTAGGCCAACCCATGCCCACATGGAAGAGATTATGCTAAAATGAGTAACAGGAGGACAAGATCCTCTCCCAGCACAAGTGTAAACCAGATCGGACAAACCGCTGGAAATTAACGAGCCCAACCCAAGAGGGCAGTGTGAACAACAGAAACTTCAAGAAGACCTCACACTAATATATCGTTAACCCCACACTGGCGTGCCATATTTAAAGGAAAGACTAAAAGAGAGGGAAGGAACTCGGCAAACACAAGCCTCGCCTGTTTACCAAAAACATCGCCTCCTGCAACTAGACTGAGTATAGGAGGTCCAGCCTGCCCAGTGACTATGGGTTCAACGGCCGCGGTATTTTGACCGTGCAAAGGTAGCGCAATCACTTGTCTCTTAAATAGAGACCTGTATGAATGGCTAGACGAGGGCTTAACTGTCTCCCCCCTCCAGTCAGTGAAATTGATCTATCCGTGCAGAAGCGGATATAAATACACAAGACGAGAAGACCCTTTGGAGCTTAAGGTACAAACTTACCCACGTTAAACGACTTTATAAGAAGCAAGAACTTAGTGGCAATAAGACTTTACCTTCGGTTGGGGCGACCATGGAGGAGAAACAAGCCTCCAAGTGGGCCGGGCCAAACCCCCTTCCCTAAAGCCAAGAGATACATCTCTAGGCCGCAGAACATCTGACCAAAAATGATCCGACTGTGAAGTCGACCAACGGACCAAGTTACCCAAGGGATAACAGCGCAATCCCCTCCCAGAGTCCATATCTACGAGGGGGTTTACGACCTCGATGTTGGATCAGGACATCCTAATGGTGCAGCCGCTATTAAGGGTTCGTTTGTTCAACGATTAAAGTCCTACGTGATCTGAGTTCAGACCGGAGCAATCCAGGTCAGTTTCTATCTGTGACGCTACTTTTTCTAGTACGAAAGGATCGGAAAAGAGGGGCCTATGCTTAAGGTACGCCCCACCCCTAATTAATGAAAACAAATAAATTAAGTAAAGGGAGGGCTAAAGCCCTGTCACCCAAAATAAGGGTTGCTGGGGTGGCAGAGCATGGTAAATTGCGAAAGGCCTAAGCCCTTTAAATCAGAGGTTCAAATCCTCTCCCCAGTTTATGCTTGATATCCTGATAACCCGCCTGATTAGCCCCCTTTCCTATATTGTCCCAGTCCTCCTCGCTGTAGCCTTCCTAACACTCCTTGAACGGAAAGTATTAGGCTACATACAGCTACGAAAAGGACCCAATGTAGTTGGACCTTGTGGGCTCCTTCAACCCTTCGCCGATGGTGTAAAACTATTCATCAAGGAACCAGTTCGCCCCTCCACCGCATCCCCCTTCCTCTTTTTAGCCACTCCCATTCTTGCATTAACACTGGCCATGACACTCTGGGCACCTATACCGATACCTCACCCCATTATTGATCTTAACCTAGGTATTTTATTTATTTTAGCACTATCAAGCCTTGCAGTCTATGCAATTCTTGGCTCAGGTTGAGCATCAAACTCAAAATATGCCCTCATCGGGGCCCTACGGGCAGTGGCCCAGACCATTTCGTATGAGGTAAGTCTAGGACTAATTCTGCTTTCACTCATTGTTTTCTCTGGCGGCTACACCCTCCGAACTATGAATGTAGCCCAAGAAGCAATCTGGTTATTGATTCCTGCATGGCCCTTAGCCGCAATATGATATATTTCAACACTGGCAGAAACAAACCGGGCACCTTTTGATTTAACAGAAGGTGAGTCAGAGTTAGTCTCGGGTTTTAATGTAGAATATGCGGGTGGGCCCTTTGCCTTATTTTTCCTTGCCGAATACGCCAATATTCTGATAATAAATACCTTATCAGCCGTGCTATTTCTGGGCCCAACCCATTACCCGAGTATGCCAGAGCTACTAACAGTTAGTCTTATGATCAAGGCCTCCTTATTATCTATTATATTCCTTTGAGTCCGGGCCTCTTACCCGCGATTCCGGTATGACCAGCTTATGCATCTTGTGTGGAAAAACTTTCTTCCCCTAACGCTAGCACTTGTACTGTGACATATTTCGCTCCCGATTGCCCTGGCGGGACTTCCCCCACAGCTGTAATCTAGGAACTGTGCCCGAATGCCCAAGGACCACTTTGATAGAGTGATTAATAGGGGTTAAAGTCCCCTCAGTTCTTAGAAAGAAGGGGGTCGAACCCATACCCAAGAGATCAAAACTCTTAGTGCTTCCTCTACACCACTTTCTAAGATGAAGTCAGCTAAATAAGCTTTTGGGCCCATACCCCAAAAATGATGGTTAAAATCCCTCCTTCATCAATGAACCCTTATGTACTTGCAACCCTTTTATCTAGCCTCGGGCTAGGGACTACCCTAACCTTTGCTAGCTCCCACTGATTATTGGCTTGAATAGGGCTAGAAATTAATACCTTGGCAATTATTCCTTTAATAACACAGCACCACCACCCTCGCGCAGTAGAGGCCGCCACAAAGTATTTTTTAACCCAAGCTACAGCCGCCGCACTAATTCTCTTTGCAAGCACAACAAATACCTGACTTACGGGCACATGGTATATTAATGACATATCAAACTCCTTTGCAATCACAATAATTATTGCCGCCTTGGCCCTTAAAATTGGACTAGCACCTATACATTTCTGAATGCCTGAGGTAATACAAGGCCTTGACCTCTTGACGGGATTAATTTTATCGACCTGACAAAAACTTGCCCCGTTTGCCCTCCTTGTTCAGGTGGCCCCTGCCATTGACCCCTTACTGTTGACGGCCTTTGGGCTCGCATCTACTCTGGTCGGCGGCTGAGGTGGCCTCAATCAAACCCAATTACGGAAGATCTTAGCCTACTCCTCCATTGCCCATATAGGTTGGATAGTTATTATCCTCCAATATGCCCCTCACCTCACCCTGCTTGCGCTACTAACCTATATTTTTATAACTTCTGCAGCATTCCTTACCCTTAAGTCTATATCTGCAACTAAAATTGGTGCGCTCGCAACCACTTGAAGCAAGAACCCTGTTTTGGTAACCACCGCTGCCCTTGTATTGTTATCACTCGGGGGATTACCGCCACTTACCGGCTTTATACCTAAGCTGCTTGTTTTGCAGGAGCTAGCCAAGCAAAACTTACCCCTTACCGCCACAATTATGGCCCTTGCCGCCCTCTTGAGCCTGTACTTTTACTTACGCCTCTGCTACGCCATAACTCTTACCATCGCCCCTAATACCCTTAACTCGATAACCCCATGGCGAGCCCAAGTAGCCCAAATCTCCCTCCCCTTAGCCCTCTCCACCACGATAGCACTAGGACTCCTCCCTATGGCCCCCACTATTCTGACACTAATCTCCTAGGGATTTAGGATAGCACCAGACCGAGAGCCTTCAAAGCTCTAAGCAGAAGTGAAAATCTTCTACTCCCTGATAAGACCTACAAGAATCTACCTTGCATTTTCTGATTGCAAATCAAATGTTTTTGTTAAACTAAGGCCTTTCTAGATGGGAAGGCCTCGATCCTACAAACTCTTAGTTAACAGCTAAGTGCTCAAGCCAGCGAGCATCCATCTACTTTCCCCGCCGTAGCCTGGTAAGGCGGGGAAAGCCCCGGCAGCGTATTAATCTGCGTCTCTGGATTTGCAATCCAACGTGCTTCTTCACCACGGGGCTATGGTAGGAAGAGGACTTGAACCTCTGTTTTCGGGGCTACAACCCACCGCCTGGACACTCGGCTACCCTACCTGTGGCAATTACACGCTGATTCTTTTCTACAAATCACAAAGACATTGGTACCCTTTATCTCGTATTTGGTGCCTGAGCCGGAATGGTAGGGACCGCCCTAAGCCTTCTTATTCGGGCCGAACTAAGCCAGCCTGGATCACTCCTAGGTGATAGCCAAATTTATAATGTTATTGTTACCGCCCATGCCTTCGTAATAATTTTCTTTATAGTCATGCCAATTCTTATTGGCGGATTTGGCAACTGGCTTGTACCTCTAATAATTGGTGCACCTGACATAGCCTTTCCCCGGATAAATAATATAAGCTTTTGACTTCTGCCCCCATCATTCCTTCTTCTGCTAGCTTCTTCTGGTGTTGAGGCCGGGGCCGGGACAGGTTGAACCGTTTACCCCCCACTTGCAGGCAACCTTGCCCATGCCGGTGCATCAGTAGACCTTACGATCTTCTCACTTCATCTAGCAGGTGTATCATCAATTTTAGGGGCAGTCAACTTTATTACTACAATTATTAATATGAAGCCCCCAGCCATCTCCCAGTATCAAACCCCTCTCTTCGTGTGGGCCGTGCTCGTAACAGCCGTCCTACTCCTACTATCCCTGCCAGTACTAGCTGCCGGAATTACAATGCTTCTTACGGACCGTAATCTTAATACTACATTCTTCGACCCTGCGGGAGGAGGAGACCCAATTTTATATCAACACCTCTTTTGATTCTTTGGTCACCCAGAAGTCTATATTCTGATTCTACCCGGATTTGGTATTATTTCGCATGTAGTGGCCTATTACGCCGGTAAAAAAGAACCATTTGGCTATATAGGAATGGTTTGAGCTATAATGGCTATTGGGCTTCTCGGATTTATCGTATGGGCCCATCACATATTTACTGTTGGAATGGACGTGGATACTCGTGCCTATTTCACATCTGCAACAATAATTATCGCCATCCCAACCGGTGTTAAAGTGTTTAGCTGACTTGCTACACTGCATGGAGGCTCTATCAAATGAGAAACCCCTATGTTGTGAGCCCTCGGATTTATTTTCCTCTTTACGGTGGGGGGCTTGACAGGAATTGTCTTAGCCAACTCATCACTTGATATTGTTCTTCATGACACATACTATGTAGTTGCCCACTTCCATTACGTACTATCGATAGGGGCCGTATTTGCCATCATAGCAGCCTTCGTGCATTGATTCCCACTATTTTCAGGGTACACCCTAAATGATACTTGAACAAAGATTCATTTTGGTGTAATATTTATTGGTGTTAATCTTACATTTTTTCCACAACATTTCCTAGGATTAGCAGGAATACCGCGACGATATTCTGACTACCCTGACGCCTACGCCCTTTGAAATACCATCTCATCTATTGGATCACTCATCTCACTAGTAGCAGTAATTATATTTCTATTTATTCTCTGAGAGGCCTTCTCCGCCAAACGAGAAGTATCCTCAGTAGAACTAACTATGACAAACGTAGAATGACTCCACGGCTGCCCTCCGCCCTATCATACATTTGAAGAGCCAGCATTTGTTCAAGTTAAATCAAACTAACGAGAAAGGGAGGAATTGAACCCCCATGTACTGGTTTCAAGCCAGTCACATAACCACTCTGTCACTTTCTTATAAGACATTAGTAAAATATGAATATTACACCACCTTGTCGAGGTGAAATTGCAGGTTAAACTCCTGTATGTCTTAAGCATGAAGCTTTAATGGCACACCCCGCACAAATAGGATTCCAAGACGCCGCAACACCCGTTATAGAAGAACTTCTCCACTTCCATGACCATGCCCTAATAATTGTTTATCTAATTAGCACTATAGTATTTTACATTATTGTCGCAATGGTCACAACTGAACTCACCAATAAATATATTTTAGACTCCCAAGAAATTGAAATTATATGGACAGCTTTACCAGCCATTATTCTGGTTTTAATTGCCATGCCCTCCATCCGGGTTTTATATCTTATAGATGAAATTAATGATCCCCACCTAACAATCAAAGCTATAGGACATCAATGGTATTGAAGCTATGAATATACTGATTATGAAAACCTAACATTTGACTCCTATATAACCCCAACCCAAGACCTCACGCCCGGCCAATTCCGGCTCCTGGAAACAGACCACCGAATGGTAGTTCCCACGGATGCACCTATTCGTGTATTAGTATCTGCCGAAGACGTGTTGCACTCCTGAGCAGTTCCCTCTTTAGGCGTAAAAATAGATGCCGTGCCCGGACGACTGAACCAAACTGCCTTTATTGCCTCTCGCGCAGGCGTGTTTTATGGTCAATGTTCTGAAATCTGCGGAGCCAACCACAGCTTCATGCCTATCGTAGTTGAGGCCGTCCCACTCGAACATTTCGAAATCTGAACCGCAATAATAATAGAAGACGTCTCACTAGAAAGCTAATTATTGGACAAAGCATTGGCCTTTTAAGCCAAAGTTTGGTGACTACCGACCACCTCTAGTGAAATGCCTCAACTTAACCCTAATCCTTGATTTATAATTCTTGCACTTTCATGAGTGGTATTCCTTATTGTTGTCCCAGCTAAAGTCTGGAATCATCTAACACCTAATGAACCAGCCCCAATAAATGAAGAGAAACATAAGACTGAGCCCTGAGACTGACCATGATAGTAAGCTTTTTTGATCAATTTGCAAGTCCCTACCTTTTAGGTATTCCCCTCATTGCTGTTGCACTAACACTCCCATGAATATTATTTCCGACACCCCCATCTCGCTGAATAAATAACCGACTTATTGCTGTTCAGACATGACTTATTAACCGATTTATTAATCAACTAATAATACCTCTAAACGTAGGTGGACATAAATGAGCGCTACTATTAACCTCTTTAATATTATTCCTAATTACTGTTAATATGCTTGGCCTTCTTCCATATACATTTACGCCAACAACACAGCTGTCCCTTAATTTAGGGCTTGCTGTACCACTGTGGCTTGCCACAGTAATTATTGGTATGCGAAACCAACCAACAGTTGCTCTTGGGCACCTTCTTCCAGAAGGTACTCCTATCCCTTTAATCCCTGTATTAATTGTTATCGAAACAATTAGCCTATTTATTCGCCCCCTGGCATTAGGAGTTCGACTCACAGCCAACTTAACCGCAGGCCACCTATTAATTCAACTTATTGCTACAGCCGTATTTGTACTAATGCCCGTCATACCAACAGTTGCAATCCTAACTGCTGCTGTTCTGTTTCTGCTAACACTTCTTGAAGTCGCAGTCGCAATAATTCAAGCCTACGTATTTGTGTTACTCCTTAGCCTTTATTTACAGGAAAACGTCTAATGGCCCACCAAGCACATGCATATCATATGGTCGATCCAAGCCCATGACCACTAACCGGAGCCGTCGGTGCTCTATTAATAACGTCCGGCCTAGCTATCTGGTTTCACTTCCACTCAATAACACTAATAACCCTTGGATTAGTTCTTCTACTTCTTACAATATACCAGTGATGGCGTGATATTATTCGTGAAGGGACCTTCCAAGGCCATCATACACCCCCAGTACAAAAGGGGTTACGCTATGGAATAATTCTATTTATTACCTCCGAGGTCTTCTTTTTTCTGGGCTTCTTTTGAGCCTTTTATCACTCAAGCCTAGCCCCAACACCTGAATTAGGAGGATGCTGACCACCCACAGGAATCACCACCCTCGACCCGTTTGAGGTGCCCCTTCTCAACACTGCAGTATTGTTAGCATCTGGGGTGACAGTCACATGAGCCCACCACAGCATTATGGAAGGCGAGCGAAAGCAAGCCATTCAATCTCTTGGGCTTACAATTCTGCTGGGTCTTTATTTTACTGCCCTTCAAGCCATAGAATACTATGAAGCACCCTTCACGATTGCAGACGGCGTATATGGCGCTACATTTTTTGTGGCTACAGGATTTCATGGACTACATGTAATTATTGGATCAACCTTTTTAGCTGTGTGCTTCTTTCGCCAGGTCCAATATCACTTTACAGCTGAACACCACTTCGGCTTCGAAGCCGCTGCCTGATACTGACACTTTGTTGACGTAGTTTGACTATTCCTCTACGTATCCATCTATTGATGAGGCTCATATCTTTCTAGTATTAAGTTAGTACGAATGACTTCCAATTATTCAGTCTTGGTTAAACCCCAAGGAAAGATAGTGAACCTAATTATAACTATTTTTACTATTACAGCAGCTCTATCATCAATTTTAGCACTTGTATCCTTCTGGTTGCCCCAGATGAGCCCAGATGCGGAGAAACTCTCACCATACGAGTGCGGATTTGACCCCCTAGGATCTGCCCGTCTGCCTTTCTCCTTACGTTTCTTCTTAGTAGCAATTCTGTTTCTTTTATTTGATCTAGAGATTGCCCTCCTCCTCCCCCTGCCCTGAGGAGATCAACTCTACAATCCCACTGCAACATTCTTTTGAGCCACTACCGTCCTTATATTATTGACCCTTGGATTAATTTATGAATGAACCCAGGGAGGCCTAGAGTGGGCGGAATAGGGAGTTAGTCCAAGAAAGACCTCTAATTTCGGCTTAGAAAACCGTGGTTTAAATCCACGACCCCCTTATGACCCCCGCACATTTTAGCTTTAGTTCAGCCTTTATTCTAGGGCTTATGGGATTAGCATTCCATCGTACACACCTACTCTCCGCACTACTATGCTTGGAGGGAATAATATTATCCTTATTTATTGCTCTGGCCCTCTGAACGCTACAGTTTGAGGCAACAAGCTTCTCAACAGCCCCTATACTTCTGCTAGCCTTCTCCGCCTGTGAAGCAAGCGCAGGCCTTGCACTTCTAGTTGCCACGGCTCGCACCCACGGTACTGACCGCCTACAAAACCTTAATCTACTCCAATGTTAAAAGTATTAATTCCTACTGTTATGCTGTTCCCTACAATCTGACTCGCCTCACCCAAATGATTATGAGCAACTACGGGCGCCCATGCCCTTGCAATTGCCTTTATTAGCTTAGTATGATTTAAATGATCATCAGAAACTGGTTGAGCCACATCCAACTTATATTTGGCCACGGACCCCCTGTCCACCCCCCTTTTAGTATTAACATGCTGGCTTCTCCCTTTAATGATTTTAGCTAGCCAAAATCACATTAACCCAGAACCAATTAACCGGCAACGCCTTTATATTACACTTCTTACCTCCCTCCAGGCATTTCTAATTATAGCATTTGGCGCTACAGAGATTATGCTCTTTTATATTATATTTGAGGCCACGCTCATCCCAACCCTTATTATTATCACCCGCTGAGGGAATCAGACCGAACGTCTCAGTGCCGGCACCTATTTCCTATTTTATACCTTAGCAGGCTCTTTACCGCTTTTAGTTGCCCTACTCCTCCTTCAACAATCTACAGGTACTTTATCAATATTAATAATTCAATATACGCAGCCGCTGTTAATAAACTCCTGAGGAGATAAAATTTGATGGGCGGGCTGCTTACTTGCCTTTCTAGTAAAAATACCCCTGTATGGTGTACACCTTTGATTACCAAAAGCGCACGTAGAAGCCCCTATTGCGGGGTCTATAGTACTAGCAGCAGTCTTACTAAAACTAGGCGGGTATGGAATGATGCGTATAATGGTTATACTAGACCCCCTCTCTAAAGATTTGATTTATCCCTTTATTATTCTGGCACTATGGGGCATCATCATAACAGGGTCCATCTGCTTACGACAAACAGATCTCAAATCATTAATTGCCTACTCCTCTGTAAGTCATATGGGCCTCGTAGCAGGGGGTATTCTTATTCAAACCCCCTGAGGGTTCTCGGGAGCAATTATTCTTATGGTTGCCCACGGACTAGCGTCCTCTATGCTATTCTGCTTAGCCAATACCGCATATGAACGGACCCACAGTCGCACCATGATTCTTGCTCGGGGACTACAGATAATTTTCCCTTTAACAGCCGTGTGATGATTTACTGCCAACTTAGCCAACCTCGCACTACCCCCTCTCCCTAATCTAATGGGTGAACTTATAATTATTACCGCCTTATTTAATTGATCGCCATGAACAATTGCACTTACAGGGCTAGGGACACTAATTACTGCAGGTTACTCTCTCTACATATTCCTGATATCTCAACGCGGCCCGGCACCAAGCCATATTGTGTCGCTCCCGCCCTTCCATACCCGGGAACACCTACTAATAGCCCTTCATCTTATACCGGTAGTCCTTCTTATGGTGAAACCAGAACTCATATGAGGATGATGTTACTAGTAAGTATAGTTTAATAAAAATATTAGATTGTGATTCTAAAGACAGGGGTTAGAATCCCTTTACTCACCAAGGAAGGATAGAAATCAGTAAGTACTGCTAATACTTATGTACTGGGGTTAAAATCCCCGGCTTCCTTACGCCTCTGAAGGATAACAGCTCATCCGTTGGTCTTAGGAACCAAAAACTCTTGGTGCAAATCCAAGCAGAAGCTATGTCCCCTCTAGCCCTAATTATGACATCCTCACTTGTTTTAGTCATCTCCATCCTTATTTTCCCGCTACTAACAGCAATAAACCCAAAGACCCAAGAACAAGAATGAGCAGGCACACACGTCAAGACTGCCGTCAGTACCGCATTTTTCGTTAGCTTATTACCGCTTCTAATTTTTTTAAGTCAAGGAACAGAAACCATTGTTACAGACTGGCACTGAATAAATACACAGGTATTTGATACAAATATTAGCTTTAAATTTGATCACTATTCCCTCATCTTCATCCCTATTGCCCTGTACGTCACCTGATCAATTTTAGAGTTTGCATTATGATACATACACTCCGATCCGAACATAAATCGATTCTTCAAATATCTCCTCCTATTTCTAGTAGCCATAATTGTTTTAGTTACAGCGGACAATATATTTCAACTATTTATTGGCTGAGAAGGTGTCGGTATTATGTCTTTCCTCCTTATTGGTTGATGACATGGCCGAGCAGACGCCAACACAGCCGCCCTCCAAGCAGTTATTTATAATCGTGTAGGAGATATTGGATTAATTTTAGCCATAGCTTGATTCGCAATAAATATAAGTTCTTGAGATATTCCACAAATCACCCTCTTATCAAAAAGCTTCAACATAACGGTACCCCTTATAGGACTTATCCTAGCCGCAACGGGGAAGTCAGCCCAATTTGGCCTGCACCCATGACTCCCTTCCGCCATAGAGGGCCCCACACCAGTTTCAGCCTTGCTCCATTCCAGCACTATAGTTGTTGCCGGGATTTTTCTATTAATTCGCCTTCATCCCCTTATAGAAACTAACCAACTAGCGTTAACGACCTGCTTATGCCTAGGCGCACTAACTACTTTATTCACAGCTGCCTGTGCTTTAACCCAAAATGATATTAAGAAAATTGTAGCTTTCTCAACATCAAGCCAACTAGGACTAATGATAGTTACAATCGGGCTAAATCAACCACAACTGGCATTCCTCCATATCTGCACACACGCCTTCTTCAAAGCTATACTTTTCCTCTGCTCCGGCTCAATTATTCATAGCCTAAACGACGAGCAAGACATTCGAAAGATAGGAGGCCTCTTCAAACTCATACCCACTACTTCCACCTGTCTCACAATTGGCAGCCTAGCACTGACAGGTACCCCTTTCCTGGCCGGGTTCTTCTCAAAGGATGCTATTATTGAAGCCCTAAACACCTCCTACCTTAACGCCTGAGCCTTGACTTTAACACTAGTTGCCACCTCATTCACCGCAGTTTACAGCTTCCGAGTTGTGTATTTCGTAACTATGGGCTCCCCCCGATTCTTGGCCTTGTCCCCTATCAACGAAAATAGCCCGCAAGTAATCAACCCTATTAAGCGACTTGCCTGGGGAAGTATTATTGCCGGATTAATTATTACATATAACCTTCTGCCCTTAAAAACACCCGTTATAACAATACCCCCCGTTCTTAAGATCGCAGCCCTTATCGTCACTGTCATTGGACTTCTAGTGGCTATAGAGCTTGCAGCAATAACCAACAAGCCCGGCAAAATTACCCCTAAAATGTCCACACATCATTTCTCCAACATGCTAGGGTACTTTCCTGCATTAATACACCGGCTTTCCCCAAAAGCTAACCTAACCTTAGGACAAACAGCTGCCACTAAGTTTGACCAGACATGGCTTCAACAAACGGGCCCAAAGAGCTTTACACTTACTCAAATAATGTTAGCAAAAATGCTAAATGACATTTCATCAGGCATAATTAAAGCATACTTAACCATCTTCCTCTTAACTATGGCCCTGGCCCTCTTATTAGTTCTCGTTTAGACCGCCCGTAGAGTTCCACGACTTAATCCCCGAGTGAGTTCTAATACTACAAATAATGTCAGAAGCAATACCCACGCACAAACTACTAACATTGCTCCCCCAGAAGAGTATATTATAGCCACTCCCCCAACATCCCCCCGCAGAGGGGAAAACTCTTTCAACCCATCAGTAATAATTCAGGTATTCTCATATCACCCCCCTCAAAACAACCCCCCTGCCAGTACTACCCCTACAGAGTAGATTATGACGTACCCGGCTACCGAACGACTCCCCCAGGCCTCAGGATAAGGCTCAGCAGCCAACGCTGCCGAGTAAGCAAATACCACGAGCATTCCACCAAGGTAAATAAGGAAAAGCACCAATGATAAGAAGGACCCTCCGCAACCGACCAATATTCCACAACCAACCCCTGCTGCCACAACTAAACCCAGCGCAGCAAAGTAAGGCGTAGGGTTAGACGCAACTGCAATTAACCCCGCAACTAAAGCCACTAATAATATAAACAAAAAATAGGTCATGGTTCTTGCTCGGACTTTAACCGAGACCTATGATTTGAAGAACCACCGTTGTACTTCAACTACAAGAACATCTAATGGCAAGCCTACGAAAGACGCATCCACTAATAAAAATCGCCAACGGCGCACTCGTTGATCTCCCGACACCCTCCAATATTTCTGCACTCTGGAACTTTGGTTCTCTTCTAGGACTATGTTTAATTACCCAAATTCTTACAGGACTATTTCTAGCCATACATTATACATCTGACATCTCAACCGCGTTTTCATCAGTTACCCACATCTGCCGGGACGTTAATTATGGATGACTAATTCGAAATATACACGCCAACGGCGCATCATTCTTCTTTATCTGTATTTATATACATATTGCCCGAGGTCTTTATTATGGTTCATATCTTTATAAGGAAACCTGAAATATTGGCGTAGTTCTGCTCCTCCTGGTCATAATAACGGCCTTTGTAGGCTACGTCCTTCCCTGGGGCCAAATGTCTTTTTGGGGTGCCACAGTAATTACAAACTTGTTATCGGCAGTCCCCTACATAGGGGACATACTGGTTCAATGAATCTGGGGCGGCTTCTCAGTAGATAATGCAACCCTAACGCGATTCTTCGCATTTCACTTCCTATTCCCATTTGTTATTGCCGGTGCGACCGTCCTGCACTTATTATTTCTACACGAAACAGGCTCAAATAACCCCGCCGGTTTAAACTCAGACGCGGATAAAATTTCTTTTCACCCATACTTTTCTTATAAAGATCTTCTAGGGTTTGTAGTAATATTACTAGCTCTTACATCACTAACCCTATTTTCACCAAGCCTACTAGGTGACCCAGAAAATTTTACCCCTGCGAATCCTCTCGTCACCCCGCCTCATATTCAACCAGAGTGGTATTTCTTGTTTGCCTATGCTATCTTACGGTCCATCCCTAACAAGTTGGGGGGTGTCCTTGCACTATTATTTAGTATCTTAGTATTAATGGTCGTCCCTATCTTACACACCTCAAAACAACGAGGATTAACTTTCCGCCCATTAACCCAATTCTTATTCTGAACCCTTGTCGCGGACATAATTATTTTAACATGAATTGGGGGCATGCCCGTGGAACACCCATACATTATTATTGGCCAAGTAGCGTCAATTTTATACTTTGCACTCTTTCTTATCCTCACACCACTGGCGGGATGGCTAGAAAATAAGACATTAAAATGAGCCTGCCCTAGTAGCTTAGCGTAAAAGCATCGGTCTTGTAATCCGAAGATCGAGGGTTAAATCCCCTCCTGGCGCCCAGAAGAAAGAGATTTTAACTCCCACCCCTGGCTCCCAAAGCCAGGATTCTAAATTAAACTATCGTCTGATCGCGGCCCGCGGCCCACAGCCCATATCATATGTACATCAATACATGTCTATGTATTATCACCATACACTTATTTTAACCTAAAAGCAGGTACAAATAATTAAGATATACATAAACCATATTACTAAAACTCAACATATATTATTTCAGGTATATTAAATATTATGGGTGTTATACATCTATGTATTATCACCATACGCTTATTTTAACCTAAAAGCAAGTACTAATAATTAAGATATACATAAACCATATTACTAAGACTCAACATATATATTATTTCAGGTATATTAAATATTATGGGTGTTATACATCTATGTATTATCACCATACATTTATTTTAACCTAAAAGCAAGTACTAATAATTAAGATATACATAAACCATATTACTAAGACTCAACATATATATTATTTCAGGTATATTAAATATTATGGGTGTTATACATCTATGTATTATCACCATACATTTATTTTAACCTAAAAGCAAGTACTAATAATTAAGATATACATAAACCATATTACTAAGACTCAACATATATATTATTTCAGGTATATTAAATATTATGGGTGTTATACATCTATGTATTATCACCATACATTTATTTTAACCTAAAAGCAAGTACTAACATCTAAGACGTGCATAAGCATATTATCATTTATCACCATAGATATTAACTTAACCATCTGAGAGCCCACCAACTAGTTCATCTTAGGCATATTATTAATGATAAAATCACGGACAATAATTGAAGAAGTGGTATTTAGTGAATTATTCCTTGCATCTGGTTTCTCTTTCAGGGATACGTTACCCATATTCCACCCTCTTATAATGTCTTGCATACGGTTAAATGAAGTGAGTACATACTCCGCATTAACCCCACATGCCGGGCGTTCATTTATATGCATAGGGGTTCTTCTTTTGGTAGCCATTCATCTTGCATTTCAGAGTGCAGGCACAGATATTATATTAAGGTTGTTCATACTGAAGACATGTCTATGTATTATCACCATACATTTATTTTAACCTAAAAGCAGGTGCAAATAATTAAGATATACATAAACCATATTACTAAGACTCAACATATATATTATTTCAGGTATATTAAATATTATGGGTGTTATACATCTATGTATTATCACCATACATTTATTTTAACCTAAAAGCAAGTACTAATAGTCAAGGTATACATAGACCATATTACTAAGACTCAACATATATATTATTTCAGGTATATTAAATATTATGGGTGTTGTACATCTATGTATTATCACCATACATTTATTTTAACCTAAAAGCAAGTACTAATAGTCAAGGTATACATAAACCATATTACTAAGACTCAACATATATATTATTTTAAGTTATGTGAAATAGTATATATTATGAATAATCTTACATATGTATTATCACCATACATTTATTTTAACCTAAAAGCAAGTACTAACATCTAAGACGTGCATAAGCATATTATCATTTATCACCATAGATATTAACTTAACCATCTGAGAGCCCACCAACTAGTTCATCTTAGGCATATTATTAATGATAAAATCACGGACAATAATTGAAGAAGTGGTATTTAGTGAATTATTCCTTGCATCTGGTTTCTCTTTCAGGGATACGTTACCCATATTCCACCCTCTTATAATGTCTTGCATACGGTTAAATGAAGTGAGTACATACTCCGCATTAACCCCACATGCCGGGCATTCATTTATATGCATAGGGGTTCTCTTTTTGGTAGCCATTCATCTTGCATTTCAGAGTGCAGGCGCAAATATTATATTAAGGTTGTACATTTCCTTGCATTAGTTAAAGTAGGTTCATTATTAAATGACATAACTGAAGTATTACATATTAATATATCAGGTGCATAACACATTAACTCCTTCTTCAACTTACCTAGATATAGATGCCCCCTCTTTTTTTCGGTTTTTGCGCGACAAACCCCCCTACCCCCCTACACTCAGCAAATCCTGTTCTCCTTGTCAAACCCCAAAAGCAAGGAAGGTTCGAGAGCGTGCGGGCTAACAAGTTGAGATATGGGTTAGCCATCCGCATTATATATATATATATATACATGACACATCACCCCACCGCAAAATTTTTTAAAAATATTAGCCTAAAAGGCTCTATTAAAATTATTGGTAAATTCTCAATGCTAAAAAATCCAACATTTTTTGCC